ATATATTTTAATCAGGAGTGGCCTTCATGATAGGGTTGTCGGTGCCAAAGTTTGTTAAGTATAACAAAAATTTTATTAATGTATACTTTAATTAAGGGGTGGCCTTGATAACAGGATTGTCGGTGCCAAAGTTTGTAAGTAATAAAGTTTATTAATGTATAATAAAAAGTTTTAGTATATACTTTAATTAGGGGGTGGCCTTGATAATAGGATTGTCGGTGCCAAAGTTTGTTAATGTACGGTTTGATGGGTAATAGCGCTATCGAGACTTCCTGGTTTTGGGGTTTGACAGGAATAATAAGGATCGCTCAGCGTAGGGGGGTAGGGGGGTTTAGCCGCGCAAAAGCCGGGGAGATCTTAGGTATCTGTGAGGAAAGAAACTGACCTTATGCACTTGATATAAATTATGCAATTCTTTATAGAATATCATTCCGCCATTATTATTGTGTCCGCTGGAGACCAAGATCTAGTTCGACCTTGTTAGACTTCTCGGTGTGCACTTGTATATGCAAGCTGAAAGGAAAAAAAAAAAAGGAGAACCCCTATGCATATAAGAGAACGCCCGGCTAGGTGGGTAACGAACAGTAAGGTATACACCATTAACCAGATGCATTACATTCGGCTTTCAGGGGGTGGTTTCTTAAGGATAGCCCATGAAATAGGAACCAGATGCAAGTAATAATTCACGAGATGCTACCTAATACGATATTTGTCCCTGACCATCATTAAGAGTATGCCTACTGATAAATCGTTGGTCGGTTCTTACTACATTAAACGGGACTGATGCTGAAATTTGGTGGGTAAAGACGGAGCCCGTGTTAGTTGGAGGTTTGTTGTTTAGCAATTAATCAGGTTAGAACGGTTCCGTTGGTGATTATCCGAGTCTTGCTTAATGTAAACCTTGGAACAGTGTTGATGTATGAGGGCTTAAAATCACTTATGTTGATAATACATAGTATGTACTACCTACGTGCAATAATAATATATGGGTCAGTACATAATATGCAATATTATACATAGTGGTGTAATATACACACACTGTATGGGGATATATAATTCACCATGTACACTACGGCGTCAGAGGGTAGTTTAACTTAGAATCTTAGCTTTGGGAGTTAAGGGTGGGAGTTAAAATCTCCTCTCTCTGAGCACTAGGGAGGGGTTTAACCTCCGGCCTCCGGATTACAAGACCGGCGCTCTTACACTGAGCTACTAGGGCAGGCTCATTCGAGGGCTTTGTTCTCAGCTCATCCGGCTAAGGGGGCCAAGACTAGGAAGATGGTGAAGTAGATAACTGAGGCGACTTGGCCGATGATAATGAAGGGGTGTTCTACAGGTATACCGCCAATTCAGGTGAGGATGAGCATGTCTGCTACTAGGGTTCAGAATAGGAATTGCGTAAGGGGCCGGAAGGTTAGTCCTCGCTGCTTAGAGGTGTGTAGAATAGGGACGACCATGAGTACGAGGATAGAGAATAGCAGGGCGAGGACCCCGCCTAGTTTGTTAGGGATCGATCGTAGGATTGCGTAGGCGAAGAGGAAGTATCACTCAGGCTTGATGTGGGGTGGGGTGACTAGTGGGTTAGCCGGTGTAAAATTATCTGGGTCCCCCAAGAGGTTGGGCGCAAATAGTGCCAAGGATGTCAGTCCTAGTAGTATCGCCACAAATCCCAACAGGTCTTTGTATGAGAAGTAGGGGTGGAATGAGATTTTATCGGCATCAGAGTTGATCCCTGCTGGGTTGTTAGACCCTGTTTCATGAAGGAAGAGGAGGTGGATGACTGTTGCAGCTGCAATAACAAAGGGGAATAAGAAGTGAAAGGCAAAAAATCGTGTTAGGGTGGCATTATCTACGGAAAACCCACCTCAGATTCACTGCACAAGGGCACCCCCTACGTAGGGCACGGCAGAAAGGAGGTTTGTGATGACTGTTGCACCTCAGAAAGATATTTGTCCTCATGGAAGAACGTAGCCTACGAAGGCCGTTATTATTGTAAGAAGTAGAAGGACAACCCCGATATTTCAGGTTTCTTTGTACAGGTAGGAGCCATAGTAAAGTCCTCGGGCAATGTGTATATAAATGCAGATAAAGAAGAAAGATGCTCCATTGGCGTGAATATTTCGGATAAGTCATCCGTAGCTGACATCTCGGCAAATATGGCATACGGAAGAGAAGGCTGTTGAGATGTCAGAAGTGTAGTGCATGGCCAGGAAAAGTCCTGTGAGAATTTGGGTGGCTAAACATAAGCCCAGAAGTGAGCCAAAGTTTCACCACACTGAGATGTTTGAGGGCGCTGGAAGATCGACTAGTGCGTCATTAGCAATCTTTAGGAGGGGGTGGGTTTTTCGGAGGTTAGCCATTAGGTTCTTGTAGTTGAATAACAACGGTGGTTTTTCAAGTCATTAGTTTCGGTTAGAGTCCGAGCAGGAATTATGACTTATCTTGTGTCTTTATTTCTATTGGGGTTGGTTTTGGGTCTTGTGGCTGTTGCATCAAATCCTGCTCCCTACTTTGCTGCCCTGGGGTTGGTAGTGGCAGCGGGCGTGGGCTGTGGTGTTTTGGTGGGGCATGGGGGGTCGTTCTTGTCTTTAGTACTATTCTTGATTTATTTGGGGGGGATACTTGTAGTGTTTGCTTATTCAGCTGCTTTAGCTGCCGAGCCTTTTCCTGAGTCTTGGGGTGATCGTTCAGTTTTAGGTTATGTGGTGGCTTATGTGGTGGGGGTGGCTCTGGTGGCGGGTTGATTTTGGGGTGGGTGGTACGAGACTTCATGAGTTGCGGTGGACGAGTTTAAGGAGTTTTCTGTTGTGCGAGGTGACACAAGCGGGGTGGCCCTAATATATTCTTCAGGCGGGGGGCTGTTGGTGGTGTGTGCATGGGTTCTCTTGCTAACACTATTTGTGGTATTAGAGTTAACTCGGGGTCTTAGTCGGGGAGCCCTTCGGGCAGTCTAGGTTGAGGTTAATAAGACAGCTAGGGTTGTTGAAAGGAAGAATAGGGTGAGGTATGTCTTAATCATCCCTTGTTGCATGTTGCTGGTTGTTGTAATTATGGGGAGATGGGTGGATACAACTCCTTTTGGTCCAACCTTTTCAAACCATGTTTGATCTACTATTTGGCTGGCAATGGCCTGACCTAGGGTCAGGTTAAGCTTGGGGGCTAGTCGGTGGACAATGGCGGGGAAAAAGCCTAATATGTTGGAGAAGTTGTGGGTAACAAGGTTGGGTGTGGTCTTAAATTGCTTGCTGGTCAAGGACGCAAGTTCTAGTGCAACAAGAAGACCTAAGATAGTGACCAGGAGGGCGGCTAGCTTTAGGGCCGGGGGTATTGTTATAACGGGGGTTTTAGAGCGGAGGAAGTTTGAAGTGATCAGAAGGCCTGCAACAATGCTTCCTCAGGCTAATCGCTTGATCGGGTTAATAACGGAGGGATTATTTTCATTAATTGGTGAGATGGCTGTAAAACGAGGGTGTCCTATAGATACGAAAAACACAACCCGGAGGCTGTATACGGCTGTAAAAGAGGTGGCCAGTAGGGTAAGGGTTAGGGCTCAGGCGTTGAGGTGAGATGTATTTAAGGCTTCAATAATAGCATCTTTGGAGAAGAATCCTGCCAAGAAGGGAGTGCCGGTAAGTGCGAGGCTACCAATTGTAAGGCAGGAAGAGGTGAAGGGGGTGAGGTTATGTATACCCCCTATCTTTCGGATGTCCTGCTCATCGTTTAGGCTGTGAATGATTGATCCTGAGCACAGGAATAGTATGGCTTTAAAGAAGGCGTGGGTACAGATGTGAAGAAAGGCTAGCTGTGGCTGGTTAAGTCCGATGGTGACCATTATTAGTCCTAGTTGACTGGATGTGGAGAATGCGACGATTTTTTTGATGTCGTTTTGTGTCAGGGCGCAAGTAGCGGTGAATAGCGTGGTTAGGGCACCGAGGCACAAGCAGGTGGTAAGGGCCGTTTGGTTATTCTCCATAAGGGGGTGGAGTCGGATTAGCAGGAAAATGCCTGCAACAACCATGGTGCTAGAGTGCAGCAGGGCAGATACCGGCGTAGGACCTTCCATTGCGGAAGGAAGCCAGGGATGAAGTCCAAATTGTGCTGATTTGCCAGTGGCGGCTAAGATGAGGCCTATGAGTGGAAGTGTTAGGTCAAGGTCTTTTGATGAGGCGAATATTTGTTGAATTTCTCAAGAGTTGAGGTTTGTTGCAAATCAAGCCATGCTTAAGATAAGCCCAATATCTCCGACTCGGTTGTACACAACGGCTTGTATGGCAGCTGTGTTGGCATCGGCTCGGCCGTATCATCACCCGATAAGGAGGAATGACATGATACCAACACCTTCTCAGCCGATAAACAGTTGGAACATATTGTTAGCAGTCACTAGAACGATTATGGCTACTAAAAACAGGAGGAGATATTTAAAGAATCGGTTCATGTTGGGGTCGGCGTGTATATATCATGATGCAAACTCAAGAATTGATCAGGTTACATAGAGGGCAATGGGAGTGAAGATGATGGAGTAGTGGTCAAATTTAAAGCTGAGGTTTACATCAAAGGTTGAGGTATTTATTCATTGCCAGTTGGTGACAATTGTCTCCGTCCCCTGGTCAAGAAAAATGAATAGGGGGAGTAGGCTTACCAGAAAAGCAATCTTGACGGAGGTCTTAACGTGGGTGAGGGCTCAGCTTCCGGGTCGTTGGCTGGGGTCAAGGGTGGTCAAAAGGGGATAAATAAGAAGTGCCAAGATCATTAGGAGGGTTGAGCTTAAGATGAGTGTGGTTGGGTGCATAGCTGCTACTTGGAGTTGCACCAAGAGTCTTTGGTTCCTAAGACCAACGGATGAGCTATTATCCTTTAGAAGCACGAGTGAACCACGGAGTTTAACCGAGGGGGTAGAAGATTAGCAGTCCCTACTGTCAACAGACTTCTCTCGGTGGATAAGAGGGCTTTAACCTCTGTCTTTAGAATCACAATCTAATGCTTTAGTTAAACTATATCTACAGAAACATCAGCCTCATATGAGCTCCGGTTTTAGGATCAGGAGGATGATGGGGATAAGATGTAGGGTGATAAGCAGGTGCTCACGGGTGTGGGTGGGTTCAAGGGCAATAATATGAGAAGGTAGGGGTCCTCGTTGTGTTATTAGGAATAAATAGAGGGAATAGCTGGCTGTGATCAGCGTCCCGACTCCTGTGAGGAGAAGAGTTCAGTGTGATCAGTTAAATATGGTGGTGATGATTATTAGTTCCCCCATTAGATTAGGAAGAGGCGGGAGGGCTAGGTTGGCTAAACTGGCTACAAATCACCAGGTGGTTATTAGAGGGAGAATTATTTGTATTCCTCGGGCTAGAAGTATGGTCCGGCTGTGTGTTCGTTCGTAGCTTGTATTTGCTAGGCAGAATAGTGCTGAAGAGGCAAGGCCGTGTGCAATTATAAGGATAATTGCGCCAGTAAATCCCCAGGGTGTTTGAACTAGAATGCCCCCTGCGACCAATCCTATGTGTCCTACGGAGGAGTAAGCGATCAGTGATTTCAGGTCCGTTTGACGGAGGCAAATGGATCCGGTTATAATAATACCTCAAAGGGCTAGGACAATGAATGGATATGCTAGTTCCTTGGTTAGGGGGTCTAGCATAATTATTATTCGTATTATGCCGTATCCGCCCAGCTTAAGAAGGACGGCAGCTAGGACCATAGAGCCTGCGATTGGGGCTTCTACATGGGCTTTGGGGAGTCAGAGGTGTACGCCGTATAGGGGTATTTTTACAAGAAAGGCTAGTAGACAGGCAGCTCACCATAGTTTATCCCCCCATGTCAGAAGGTGGAGGGGCTGTGTATATTGCAGTGTCAGCATGGACAGTGTCCCATTGTCATTTTGTAGGAGAAGGAGGGCTACAAGGAGGGGTAGGGAGCCGGCCAAGGTGTAGAATAAGAAGTAGGTGCCAGCACTGAGGCGTTCTGTTTGGTTGCCCCACCGGGTGATGATAATTAGTGTTGGAAGAAGTGTGGCTTCAAATATGATATAAAACATAATGATCTCTGTGGCACCAAATGCTAAGATTAAGAATATCTGAAGAGAGACTAAGAGAGAGATATAGGTCCGTTGGCGATTAAGGGGCTCTGGGTTGATGTGGTTCTGACTTGCGAGGATTATTAAGGGAAGTAGTCAGCAGGTTAATACTAGGAGGGGCGTCGACAAGGGGTCTGTGGCTAAATAAAGGTTGGAGGAGGTCCAGCCGGTTTCTGATGACCACTTGAGCCAGGATAAGCTTGCTAGTGCAATAAGTAGGCTCTGGGCAGTTGATGTCGCTCATAGTCATTTTGCAGGACTAAGTCAGATTGTGGGAAATAGCATTAGTGTTGGGATGAGAATTTTTAACATTGGAGAAGGTTGAGGCTTTGGAGGCGGTCCGTACCGTGTGTCCGTGCAGTTGCTACTAGTAGGGCCAGGCCTGCGCTGGCTTCACAGGCTGAGAAGGCTAGCAATAGCATGGGGGCTACCGAATAACCGGTTGCTTCTATTTGAAGTGCCCAGAGGGATAGGGCAATAAATAGAGAGAGTATTATTCCTTCTAGGCAAAGAAGGGCTGAGAGAAGGTGGGTGCGGTGGAATGCGAGTCCTATCAGTCCTAGAACAAAGGCTGAGGTAAAGCTGAAGTGTACTGGTGTCATAAGGCGGTCATGGACTTAAACCATGGTCTTTTGAGCCGAAATCAAGGGTCTTATTTTTGGACTAACTGCCTATTCAGCCCATTCTAGGCCTCCTTGGGTTCACTCGTAAATCAAGCCAAGGGTGAGCAAGGCAAGGACGGCGGCGGATCAAGCAAGTGTTAGGGTGGGGGTGTCTAGTTGGTCTCCTCATGGGAGGGGTAGAAGGAGGGCAATCTCTAGGTCAAATAAAAGAAATAAAATGGCGATAAGGAAAAAGCGGAGGGAAAAAGGTAGCCGGGCAGATCCTAGGGGGTCAAATCCGCACTCATAGGGGGACAGTTTCTCTGCATCCGGTGTGATTTGTGGTAGTCAGAAAGAAACAGTAGCCAGTACTATGGATAGTGCGATGGTGATGGTAACAATTGTTGTGATTAAGTTCATTATCTTTCCTTGGGTTTTAACCAAGACCGGGTGATTGGAAGTCACTTATACGCATTAATACTAGAAAGACTATGAGCCTCATCAGTAGATAGAGACGTAAAGGAATAGTCAAACTACGTCCACAAAGTGTCAGTATCAGGCGGCAGCTTCAAAGCCAAAGTGGTGTTCTGATGTAAAGTGGTATTGAATCTGTCGAAGCAGACAGACGGCTAGGAAGGTGGAGCCAATAATTACGTGTAGACCGTGGAAGCCTGTGGCTACAAAGAAAGTGGAGCCGTATACGCCGTCAGCGATTGTGAAGGGCGCCTCGTAGTACTCCATACCTTGGAGAAAGGTGAAGTAGAACCCCAGTAAAATAGTTAGGGTAAGAGATTGGATGGCCTGTTTTCGTTCACCTTCCATAATGCTGTGGTGGGCCCATGTAACGGTAACACCAGATGCTAGGAGGACTGCGGTGTTCAGTAGCGGGACTTCAAAGGGGTCAAGAGTAATAATGCCCGTGGGGGGTCAGCAGCCCCCTAGTTCGGGTGTGGGGGCAAGACTAGAATGATAGAAGGCCCAAAAGAAACCCAAGAAAAAGAATACCTCGGAGGTGATAAATAGAACTATGCCGTAGCGTAGGCCTTTTTGGACGGGGGGAGTGTGGTGTCCTTGGAATGTGCCCTCTCGAATAATATCTCGTCATCATTGGTATATAGTGAGAAGTATAAGAATATTTCCTATAGCTAGGAGTGTGAGCGAGTGGAAGTGGAATCAGACTGCAGTGCCTGATGTTAGTAAAAGGGCGGCAATTGCGCCGGTCAGGGGTCAGGGGCTTGGATCGACCATGTGGTATGCGTGTGCTTGGTGTGCCATTAGACGTTTTCTTGTAGGTAAAGGCTTAATAGGAGGACGAAGACGTAGGCTTGAATTATGGCAACGGCGATCTCAAGAAGGGTAAGCAGGAACAGGACAATAGCAGTAAGGATTGCCACTGTTGGTATCATGGGTAGAAGAACAAAGGCTGCTGTTGCAATTAGTTGAATTAGAAGGTGGCCTGCCGTAAGGTTGGCTGTAAGCCGTACGCCGAGGGCAAGGGGGCGGATGAAGAGGCTAATTGTTTCGATGATGATAAGAACCGGGATAAGTGGGACAGGGGTTCCTTCAGGTAAGAGGTGTCCCAGGGCGGCAGTTGGTTGGTTTCGTATACCGATAATTACTGTTGCAAGTCATAGTGGAACTGCAAGCCCCATATTTAGGGAGAGTTGCGTGGTCGGGGTGAAGGTGTATGGAAGAAGGCCTAACATATTCAGGGTGATTAGGAATAGTATTAAAGAGGTCAGCATTACTGCTCACTTGTGGCCTCCTAGGTTTAAGGGGAGAAGAAGCTGTTGGGTAAATCGGTTGATAAACCACCCTTGTAGTGTGATAAGGCGGTTGTTTAGTCACCGGGCAGAGGGGGTTGGGAAGAGAATTCATGGGAGGGTTAGTGCTACAGCGATGAGTGGGATACCCAGGTATGTGGGGCTTATAAATTGGTCAAAGAAGCTTAGTGTCATGGTCAGTTTCAGGGTTCAGGTTTAGCTTTTTCAGTGCTTTGTGAGGTAGGCTCATTTGTGAAGGTGTGGCCAAGGACTTTGGGGGGAATAACAGTTAGGAAGACCAGTCACGAGAATACCAAGATGGCAAATCAGGGGGCGGGGTTGAGTTGGGGCATGTCACTAGGGGTGGTTGGGGGCCACCAATCTTTAGCTTAAAAGGCTAACGCTATTCCCTATTTAGCTTCTTAGTGAGGCATCTTCAAGTATTATAGTGGATCATTTCTCGAAGTGTTCAAGGGGCACTGCTTCGACAACGATGGGCATGAAGCTGTGGTTAGCACCGCAAATTTCAGAACATTGTCCGTAGAACACTCCGGGTCGAGAGGCAATAAAGGCTGTTTGATTTAAACGTCCGGGGACGGCGTCTATTTTTACACCTAAAGAAGGGACAGCTCAGGAATGAAGGACATCTTCAGCTGAGACTAGAACTCGGATTGGAGATTCCACGGGGACCACTATTCGGTGGTCTGCTTCTAACAGGCGAAATTGTCCGGGGATTAGGTCTTGGGTGGGGATTATGTAGGAGTCAAAGCCCAGGTCCTCGTAGTCAGTGTATTCGTAACTTCAGTATCACTGGTGTCCCATTGCTTTGATGGTAAGGTGGGGGTCGTTAATTTCGTCTATAAGATAGAGAATTCGGAGGGAGGGGAGAGCGATAAGAATAAGAATAACTGCTGGAAGGATGGTTCAAACGATTTCAATTTCTTGAGAATCGAGGATATATTTGTTAGTAAGTTTAGTAGAGACTATTGCTACGATGATATAAAGCACTAGTGTGCTGATAAGAAGAACAATCATAAGAGCATGGTCGTGGAAGTGAAGAAGTTCTTCTATTACAGGTGAGGCCGCGTCTTGGAATCCTAGTTGTGAGGGATGTGCCATTGTAGCTAAGTGCTCAAGACACGCGGGGTTTTAACCCACAATTTTGCCTTGACAAGGCAGTGTAATATACTAGTTTTACTAGTGTCTTATGGAAGAAAGTGGCAGAGTGGTTATGCGGTTGGCTTGAAACCAGCACATGGGGGTTCAATTCCTCCCTTTCTCGTTAGGCTGCTTGTACTTGAACAAACGCCGGTTCCTCGAATGTGTGATAGGGCGGAGGACACCCGTGCAGTCACTCTACGTTTGTTGAGGTCAGCTCAATTGATGCGACCTCCCGTTTGGCGGCAAAGGCTTCTCAGAGGATAAATAAGAATATAATTACAGCAACAAGGGAGATGAGGGACCCGATTGAAGAAACAGTGTTTCAGAGTGTGTAGGCATCGGGGTAATCAGAGTACCGTCGTGGTATTCCCGCAAGGCCTAGGAAATGCTGGGGGAAGAAGGTTAAATTTACGCCAATAAACATAATTCCAAAGTGGATTTTAGTTCATGTGCTGTGAAGAGTATATCCGGTGAATAGGGGGAATCAGTGCACGAAAGCGCCTATAATGGCGAAAACAGCTCCTATTGATAGAACGTAGTGGAAGTGGGCTACTACGTAGTAGGTGTCATGAAGGACGATGTCCAGGGAGGAATTTGCTAGGACAATGCCTGTCAGTCCCCCCACTGTAAATAGGAAAATAAACCCCAGGGCCCAAAGAAGTGGCGTCTCTCATTTGATTGAACCGCCATGCAATGTGGCTAACCAGCTAAACACTTTTACACCTGTAGGAATGGCAATGATCATAGTGGCAGATGTAAAGTAGGCACGAGTGTCAACATCCATCCCGACAGTAAACATATGGTGGGCCCAGACGATAAAGCCTAGGAGTCCAATGGCTATCATAGCTCAGACTATTCCCATATACCCGAAGGGTTCTTTTTTGCCGGAGTAGTATGCAACAATGTGGGAGATCATACCAAAACCGGGGAGAATTAGAATGTAGACTTCCGGATGACCAAAGAATCAGAAGAGGTGTTGATACAGGATTGGATCTCCTCCGCCCGCTGGGTCAAAGAAAGTGGTATTTAGATTCCGGTCTGTGAGTAGCATGGTAATACCTGCTGCTAGGACAGGAAGGGAAAGCAGTAGAAGGACTGCGGTAATTAAGACGGCCCAGACAAAAAGAGGGGTTTGATACTGGGAAATAGCTGGGGGTTTCATGTTAATAATGGTTGTAATAAAATTAACGGCCCCTAAGATAGAGGAAATACCAGCTAAGTGGAGGGAGAAAATAGTTAAATCGACGGAGGCTCCTGCGTGGGCGAGGTTGCCTGCCAGAGGGGGGTAGACTGTTCATCCTGTGCCGGCACCGGCTTCAACCCCGGACGAGGCCAGGAGAAGGAGAAAGGAGGGGGGAAGTAGCCAAAAGCTCATATTATTCATTCGGGGGAATGCCATGTCGGGGGCCCCGATTATAAGTGGGATTAATCAGTTTCCAAAGCCTCCAATCATAATTGGCATAACTATAAAGAAAATCATAACGAAGGCGTGGGCCGTGACGATTACATTATAAATCTGATCATCCCCCAGAAGAGCCCCGGGTTGGCTTAGTTCCGCTCGGATTAAAAGGCTTAGGGCTGTGCCGACTATTCCGGCTCAGGCACCAAATACTAAATAAAGGGTGCCAATGTCTTTGTGGTTGGTTGAGAAAAATCATCGTGTGATTGCCACAGGTAAGGTGGCTGAGAGTTAAGCGGTGGATTGTAACCCCATGAACAGAGGTTTAAACCCTCTCCTTATCAAGCCTTGTGGTGTATTTACATGTCAGATTGCAAACCTGAAGAAGTAGGCTAACAGCCTACCGGGGCTTTCCCCCGCCTCGCCACCCCGGTGGCGGGGGAAAGTAGGTGGATGCTCGCTGGATAGAGCGCTTAGCTGTTAACTAAGAGTTTGTAGGATCGAGGCCTTCCCACCTAGAAAGGCTTTAGCTTAATTAAAGTGTCTGGGTTGCATTCAGAAGATGTGGGATAGAGTCCCGCAAGTCTTAACAAGGGCTGGGAGATTCTCACTCCCGCTTAGAACTTTGAAGGTTCTTGGTCTTAGTGCTATCCTAAGCCCTTGTTATAAGTTTAGCAAGGCAGCTACGGCTGGGGTAAGGGGAAGTAGGCCCAGGGCTAACATAGTTACAAGCGATAGTGGTAGGGTGGTATGGGTAAAGTCCAGTCGTCAGGGGGCAGTGGCGGCGAGGGTGTTGGGTCAGATAGTTAAGGTTATGGCGTAACATAGCCGTAGGTAGAAGTATAGGCTGAGAAGGGCTGTCATGGCAGCTAGTGTGGCGGATATTGGTAGCCCTTGCTTTGTCAGTTCTTGTAGAATTAGCCATTTAGGTATAAATCCTGAGAGAGGTGGGAGGCCTCCAAGTGATAGAAGGACTAGGATGGCTAGTGCGGCCAGGGTTGGTGCTTTAGTTCAGGAGATCGCAAGGGCATTGATTGTTAGGGAGTTATTAGTTTTTAGTGTTATAAAGGCTGAAGATGTTATGATGATATATATGATCAGGCTCAGGAGGGTGAGGGAAGGCGCGAATTGTATGATCAGCACCATTCATCCAAGGTGGGCGATTGAGGAGTATGCTAGGATCTTACGTAGTTGGGTTTGGTTAAGTCCCCCTCAGCCCCCAACGAGAGTTGATAGGAGCCCCAGTGTGACAATTAGGGAGGAGTCAACAGTTGAGGCTATCTGGAGTATAAGTGCAAATGGTGCAAGCTTTTGTCAGGTTGAAAGGATTAAGCCGGTGGTGAGGTCTAAACCTTGAAGAACTTCCGGGAGTCAAAAGTGTACCGGTGCCAGGCCTACCTTAAGTGCAAGGGCCAGCATGGCGGTTGTAACTGCAATTGGGTGGGTTAATTGTTGAATATCCCATTCTCCAACCAGTCAAGCATTAGTGGTGCTAGCGAATAGGATTATGGCTGCAGCGGTGGCTTGTGTAAAGAAGTATTTTGTTGTAGCTTCAACTGCTCGGGGGTGGTATTGCCGTGCTATGAGAGGAATGATGGCAAGGGTGTTGATTTCAAGTCCTATTCATGCAAGAAGTCAGTGGGAGCTGGCAAAGGTGAGGACTGTGCCCAGGCCGAGGCTTGAAAGCAAGATGGTGAGTACATAAGGGTTCATTAGTGAGGGAAGGATTTTAACCAACATATTTGGGGTATGGGCCCAAAAGCTTATTTAGCTGACCTTACTAGAAAGTGGTGTAGTGGAAGCACCAAGAGTTTTGATCTCTTGAGGATGGGTTCGAGCCCCTTCTCTCTAGAATTGAGGGGACTTGAATCCCTATCAGCCACGCTATCAAGGTGGCCCTTAAACATTCAGGCACAATTCCTGCAGTATTAAAGCTGTGGTGGTAGGCCGGCTAGTGCGATTGGGAGTGCAAGGTGTCATAGGACAAGTGCCAGGGTTATAGGTAGGAAGCTTTTTCAAACGAGGTGTATGAGCTGGTCATACCGAAATCGGGGGTATGAGGCTCGCACCCATAAAAAGACTACGGATAGTAGGGCGGCTTTTGTTATTAGATTTATGGCTGTTAGTTCGGGGAAGGCGGGGATGTGTGATGCCCCCAGAAATAGGATGGTTGAGAGCGTATTCATGAGAAGGATGTTGGCATACTCCGCCAGAAAAAAAAGGGCGAAGGGTCCTCCGGCGTATTCTACATTAAACCCGGAGACTAGTTCTGATTCCCCTTCTGTGAGGTCAAAGGGTGCACGGTTTGTCTCAGCTAGCGTTGAAATATATCATATGGCAGCAAGGGGTCAGGCCGGAACTAGCAATCAGATGCTTTCTTGAGCAACATTGAAAGTCTGAAGTGTAAAACCCTCTGTAAAAATAATCACGCTAAGTAAGATAAAGCCTAGGCTTACTTCGTAGGAAATAGTTTGTGCTACGGCTCGAAGGGCCCCGATTAAAGCATACTTAGAATTAGAGGCCCAGCCTGAGCCAAGAATTGAATATACGGCAAGGCTTGACAAGGCAAGGACAAAGAGTACCCCCAGGCCTAGATCAGTGACGGGGTAGGGAATGGGCATGGGGGCCCATAAGGGAAGTGCGAGTGTTAAGGCAAGTATTGGTGTGGCGAGGAATAGGAAGGGGGAGGAGGTAGACGGTCGAACCGGTTCTTTAATAAATAGCTTAACCCCGTCTGCAATAGGTTGAAGCAACCCATAGGGGCCTACAATGTTAGGTCCTTTCCGAAGTTGTATATACCCTAGAACTTTCCGTTCTAGGAGGGTGAGGAAAGCAACTGCCAGGAGAACGGGCACGATGTAGGCAAGGGGGTTAATAACATGGGTGATTAGGGTCGTGATCATAGCTAAGGAGAGGGTTTGAACCTCTGAGAAAAAGGGCTTAGGCCTTTCGCAATTACCGGGCTCTGCCACCTTAGCGCGCCGTTATCTCAGGCACACCTTGGTGTGCCCCCTTGCCTGTTTTAGTTGCCTTCATCAGGTGGGGGTGGGGCGTGCCTTAAGCATGGGCCCCTTCTTTCCGGTCCTTTCGTACTAGGAAACATCACTTCATAGATAGAAACTGACCTGGATTACTCCGGTCTGAACTCAGATCACGTAGGACTTTAATCGTTGAACAAACGAACCCTTAATAGCGGCTGCACCATTAGGATGTCCTGATCCAACATCGAGGTCGTAAACCCCCTCGTCGATAGGGACTCTGGGAGAGGATTGCGCTGTTATCCCTAGGGTAACTCGGTCCGTTGATCGGCGTTCGCCGGATCATTTCTGGTCAGAAATTCTGGTGCTTAGAGCTGTAGCTCTCGGCTGTGGGGGCAGTGCCCCCAGTCCACATGGGGGCTTTGTTTTCCCCCGCGGTCGCCCCAACCAAAGACATATGGGCTAGGGGTCACTGCGTTTTTACTTATTAACTCAAGGTTGCTTGACGTGATCTGCCTGGTGTCTAAAGCTCCATAGGGTCTTCTCGTCTTATGTACTTATGCCCGCTTCTGCACGGGCAGATCAATTTCACTGACTTGGAAGAGGAGACAGCTAAGCCCTCGTGATGCCATTCATACAGGTCTTCATTTAAAAGACAAGTGATTGCGCTACCTTCGCACGGTCAAAATACCGCGGCCGTTAAACCCATAGTCACAGGGCAGGCGGGACCTCTTATGCTTTGATTTGCAAGAGGCGATGTTTTTGGTAAACAGGCGAGGCTTGTGTTTGCCGAGTTCCTTCTCTTCCTTTGGGTCTTTCCTTGCGGGCACTCCTGTGTGGGTTTAACGATTAGTTTTGTAGGCTTTTCTTGGTTTCTCTTCTGGCCTGCATTTCCCTCTTGGTTTGGGTTCGTTATTTGTCGGTGGGGGGTCCGGTCCGACTTACACATGTGCTGGGAGAGGGTTGTTCCCTCTTATTACTCATTCTAGCATAATCTCTTCCATGGGGGCATGGAACGGCTTAGTACGGTTAGGGGGTAGGATTTCTTATCAAAATAAGAGGTTCGTGTCTGTCTGAGCTTTAACGCTTTCTATGCAGGTGGCTGCTCTTAGGCCCACTGTAACAGGTTACCTTAGTAATTATGATCCTTAGCCGCCTGTTAAGGTTGTGTCCTTGTTCAAAGGAGCTGTACCTCCTTTGACTAACTCCCTTGGTTTCTATGGGACGAGGTTAGTTTTACCTTAGGGTCCTAAGAAAGCCAGGGGGCTGAACTTCTATTCATTTCCTAAGCAACCAGCTATAACTAGGCTCGATAGGTTTATCACCTCTACTCGGGGCTCTTCCCACTCTTTTGCCACAGAGACGGGTTGGCCCTATAATAGGCTGTCCCGGAGTAGCTCGTCTAGTTTCGGGGGCCTGAACTAAAGTTCTCTTTGCTCGGGTTTGCTGGCTAAATCATGATGCAAAAGGTACGAGATTTAATCTCTGCTTTTCTAGGCTTAAATGGGTTGTTTCAGTTCTCTTTCAGCTTTCCCTTGCGGTACTTTCTCTGTTGCTCAGTTATTCCCTTTTCTGTCGCCCATACTAAGGGGGAAAAATGGTTTGTTGACTTAATTCTAAGTTTTGTGGGGGTATGTATGTTGTGGTGTTAGACCAAATGTGTGGGCTAGCTAGTCAGCTCAGGGTGACCCGATTTGCACGGATGTCTTCTCGGTGTAAGGGAGGTGCTCTTCTGTCTTAGCTACACTCTGGTTATTCCAAGTGCACCTTCCGGTACACTTACCATGTTACGACTTGCCTCCCCTTTGTTCGGTTAACTTCTTAGTTAGAAGGGTAGATTGAACTTGGGGAGAGTGACGGGCGGTGTGTGCGCGCCTCAGAGCCAGTTTCAAGAGAACTCTCTGCTTTCTGTTTACTGCTAAATCCACCTTCGGACGCTGGTTTCACAGCGTGGTTCGTAATGCTCTAATTTAGAGAATGTAGCCCATTTCTTCCCACCCCATGCGCTACACCTCGACCTGACGTTTTGGGTCATGCCCATTTTGCTTACTATAAATCCTTCACAGGGTAAGCTGACGACGGTGGTATATAGGCGGGGAAAACAAGAGGTGGTGAGGTTGAACGGGGGTTATCGGTTCTAGAACAGGCTCCTCTAGGTGGGTCTGAGGCACCGCCAAGTCCTTTGGGTTTTAAGCTGGCGCTTGTAGTTCCCTGGCGGATGTTAGTTGTATGTTTCCATCAAAGTTTACGGCTAGGCATAGTGGGGTATCTAATCCCAGTTTGTGTCCTAGCTGTCGTGGGTTCAGGTGGTGATTAAAGCTGCTTTCGCAGTGGGGCTTCGTGCCCCCAGGTGCGTATGACAGCCAAGGGGGTGTTCGGCTTTATTAAATATAATTCCTAACCACTCTTTACGCCGGTGATTATCAACTAGGGCCTCTCGTATAACCGCGGTGGCTGGCACGAGTTTTACCGGCCCTCTTAACCTTAACTAAGTCAAGCTTTCGCTTATAGCTTAATATCTATCACTGCTGAGTTTCCTTGGGGGTGTGGCTTAGCAAGGCGTCTTGGGCTGCCGGGGCGTGCCTGATGCCAGCTCCTCGTCCCCGGGCAGGGGATTAAGGGCATCCTCACAGGAGTGCGGAGACTTGCATGTGTAAGTTCAGTTAAAGCTGATAATAAAGTCAGGACCAAGCCTTTGTGCCTGCGGGACTTTCTAGGGTCCATCTTAACAGCTTCAGTGTTATGCTTTAGTTAAGCTACGCCAGC